AATTTATTTCAACTCTTTTTCTATAACGACTAGAAAGAAAGGAATAGGTAAAAGTTTATGTTTCAACGAATCGCACGTAGAGCTATTGATAATACACATAGGGTTAATGGTATTTCATAACTAATCGATTGAGCAGCAGCTCGTAGACCACCTAAAAAGGAATATTTATTATTTGAACCATATCCTGACATAAGAAGTCCAATGGGAGCAATACTTGAAACCGCAATCCATAAAAAAACCCCGATATTGAGATCGGATAAAACAAGGCGATAGTCAAAAGGAATTACTGAATAACTTAGTAGAATTGATATGACTGCTATGGATGGTCCGATACTGAATAAACGAGTATCTCCTCTAGATGGAAGAAGATTCTCTTTGAAAAGTAGTTTTGTCCCATCTGCTAGAGCTTGAAGAACTCCTAAAGGACCGGCGTATTCGGGTCCAATACGTTGTTGCAGCCCTGCGGATATCTCTCTTTCTAACCATACAATTACTAGTACGCCTATTGTGATTCCCAATACAAGAGCCAAAATAGGAACAAGCACCCATATAATTCCATAGACCTCTTTTAAGGATTCCACTCTGTAAAAAGAATTGATATCTTGTATTTCCGTTGTATCAATTATCATTTCAACGATCAACTTCTCCCATAATGATATCTATGCTACCTAGTATTGTCATAATATCAGCCAATTTCATTCTTTTAACTAACTGAGGAAGAATTTGCAAATTGATAAAACCCGGCGGGCGAATTTTACATCTCCAAGGAAAACCACTCTGATCCCCTATCAGAAAAATTCCCAATTCGCCCTTTGGGGCTTCGACTCTCACATAAAGTTCTTGTTTCGGCAATTCAAAAATAGGAGAAGGTTTTTTACTAAGGAATCGATATTCAAAATCATGCCATTCTGGATACCTTTCTCTATCAAAGTATCGGATTTCTAAATTCTCATAGGGCCCCCCAGGAATTCCTTCTAGAGCCTGTTGAATAATTTTTATGGATTCTGTCATTTCACCAATTCGGACTAAATAACGAGCTAATGAATCCCCTTCTTTTTGCCATTGGACTTCCCAATCCAATTCGTCGTAACACTCATAATGATCAACTTTACGAAGATCCCATTGTATTCCGGAAGCTCGCAGCATTGGTCCTGATAAACCCCAATTTATTACTTCGTCTCTACCAATAATTCCTACGCCCTCAACGCGTTCTAAAAAAATAGGATTTCGTGTAATAAGTTTTTGATATTCAGTAACTCCTGTAAAAAAATAATGGCAGAAATCCAAACATTTATCTATCCAGCCATAAGGTAGATCAGCCGCTACCCCTCCGATACGAAAATAATTATGCATCATTCTCATACCAGTGGCAGCTTCGAATAGATCATATATGAATTCTCTTTCTCTGAAAATATAGAAGAAAGGAGTTTGTGCACCAATATCTGCCATAAAGGGTCCGAGCCATAACAGATGAGAAGCTATACGACTCAATTCCAACATAATTACTCTGATATAACTGGCTCTTTTAGGTACTTGAATATTTCCTAACTGTTCTGGCCCATTTACAGTTATTGCTTCTGTGAACATAGTAGCTAAATAATCCCAACGAGTTACATAAGGCAGATATTGTACAATTGTTCGGTTTTCCGCAATTTTTTCCATTCCTCTGTGTAAATAACCCAATATTGGTTCACAGTCAATAACATCTTCACTGTCCAGAGTAACGATGAGTCGAAGAACACCATGCATTGACGGGTGGTGGGGGCCCATATTGACTATCATGAGATCTTTTCTTGTAGCTGGTATATTCATAAGTTTTTCCTCGATTCATTCTTCCATGAATTGCGTAAAACGAAAAAAAATTCATCAAAATTCAAGATCTAATAAATCAAATAATTAAAAATGACTCTTCAAATTAACGAAAAATTAAAAATTAACGAATTCTTGATTCCCGAATACCCAACCTATTAATTAAGTTTTTATAACGTACTCTATTTTTCTTTGACAAATAAGACAGCAGCCGTTGACGTTTTCCCAGAATTTTACGTAGACCTCTTTGAGATAAATAGTCTTTTCTGTGCAATTCCAAATGTGAAGTAAGTCGTCTTATTTTATTGGTGAAACTCAATACTTGGAATTCAACGGATCCCCTGTTTTCTTCTTTTTCTTCTTGCGAAATGATTGAGATGAATGAATTTTTTACCATAAAAAGGAATCGCCCCTCTCTTTTTTGAGATATTTTTATCGATATATATATATTTCTTGATCAGTAATAATAATGCCACTCATTTGAATTTGATATACACAATAATCTTAATTTCGTTAAGAATTCGTAATTTTGTCAAATAAAATTACTTAATTTATTACTCAAAAATCAATCCCATTTTTAAAATTGGATTCGGATAGGATATCCTATACAAAAGTATAGTCTATTTCTGTACTCACAAAAAAAAATAAACAATAATTTAGACTTAAAAAAAAATCAGAAGATTTTGTTGATTCATTTTAGATCGAATTAATATTAATATAATGACTTTTCAATCGCGGATACATACGAATCCTTGTCATACTGAAACGACTGCCATTATTGGTATCAAACCAATAGCGATTCATACAAGCTAAATCTTCTAATCGATAATTGGGCCAAAGAAAGAACTTTAATTTAATTAGTTTAGTTTTACCTCTATCAAGATTTTTTCTTTTATTCAACAAAACTTGATCGAAATTTGTTACCTTATTTCCATTGCATCCATTGCAAAATACTGTATTTCTGTGGATATTGTTTCTATTCCTAGAATTGAAAAAAATTAGAATTCTCAATTTTCTACGATGCCTCGGGGATAAAATATTTTCAAGAACAAGCAAATCATAATGATTTTTGTCTCTATTTCCATTCATTTTTTGACGTATTGCAATGGATTCATAAAAATTCTTCTTATTTTTATCAACATAGCCATAGCTTTTTTCTAGGTATCTTTGATTAATTTGATGCTTACTCTTATGAACCAATGAAATACCTATGGTTTGATATATAATAAAATTTCCATCATTTTTTACAGACAGGCGAACTGGTTCGATAAGCAATATTCCCTTTTTCATCACTTCTGTAAGAGGTAAATCCTTATGGACCGTCATAATATCCAGATCCATTTCGTCCCTTTGAATAGCGGATATAACAATTTCTCTTGGATTTGTCATTCTAAGCAGGAGACAATATACTTTGATGTTATTGATGATTCTTTGATTTAAATAATCATCCCATCTCAATTGAAAATTCAAATACCTTTTTAGTAAGAGCTCAAGCTCTGCTTCTATTTTATTCCTGTATTTCTTTTTGTTTCTACGTTTTTTCATGTCTGATCCCGTATAATCTTCTTCAACATCTTTTTCTTTTTTTTTTTCTTGGTTTGAGAGAGCTGATTCAAGATCTGCTTGGTCCGCTAATTCTTTTTCTCCTTGATTTTGATTTTCTAATTCAAAAGTCTTTTTTTCATTCGATAATATAAAAATATCGCTTTTTTTCTTTCCAGTGATACTTTTATGTTTCTTAACATTTTTATTTACATTAAAATTGAAAAGAAGTAATTTGATTGGTATGACCCACGGTTTAATCTTATATGTATTATAAAGTATCACAAATTCTGGGAATAACCAAAGTTCTAGATTCGATATGGGACGACTTAGTATTTCTTCATTCATTCCCATCCAATCCACAAGAGGTTTTTTTTGATTGAATGGGTTAATTTTTTGATCTTGATGAATCGTGAAATAAAATAGACCTTTCTTTTTCTTATCAATTTTATCGATTATTTGATAATTATTAACCCCAGTCTTAGTCTTAGTATTTTTATTTCTGTTGGTGACAGTATCAATATCGACCCAGGCCCTAATATCGGTCTTCTTTCTAAGACAAAAATTGAGAATTTTCCAATCAAAATATTTTCGATCCATATCTTTTTTTCTATCTATACTATCATCTTCTCCTAGATAATTATTGATAAGGATACCACCTTCCAGCATATCAAATAGTTTGCGTTTAGGCGTATTGGAAGTATAAGAAATCTCTTGGTTATTATTTACTTGTAATGGCAATCCATAAATATATGAGTCTTTCTTATCCTCATAATTAATCGATTTATATGAAAAAAGATCATATCTATATTGTTTTTTAAAATTTTCTTTTTGATTTAGTAATAAATCTATTTCAAATTCAAAATCATTTTGTTTTTCATTTTCATAATGAATTAATCGGTTTTTTTCATATGAATCACATTTGTTTAAATCTTTATTTTTAGCCATACGGCATTGATATTGATTGACTCTATTTCGCCATTTTTGCGGTACTAATCGTGACCATCTAATCTGAGATAAATCATATTGATATTGATAATGATCCTTTAGCCAGTTTTTCCATTCGTTAATTACAGAATTTCGAAGGTTCTTATGTTGTCTTAATTCGGAATCAAATATTTCTTGCGTTCCAACAAAATACTCTTTTATTTCATTCTTAATAAAAAAAGATGTTCTGTAATATTTAAAGACAGATCTTAACTTATATAAATTACTGACTTGGGTTTGTGATAATTTGTAGAATACATATGCTTGTGACAAGTAAGATAAGTCCAAAAAAATATGTGAATTCTTATTAATACAAGGTGACCCTTTTATAGTTGAAATAAAGTTAATTATACTTTGATTTGTTTTATCAATTCTTTCTCGATTTGCTTCATTATTGTAAATGTATTTATTAATAATTTTTTTTGTTAATTCAATAAAAAGCTGTGCATTGATTCTAGGGGTATTAATGATACGCAGAAAGATATCTATGTATATCTTTTGAATAAAAAATTTTAAAAAATGGTGGGATTTACGAAGTAATCGAATATTTTTTCTTTTTAATATCCGCCAAATATTTTTTGGTGATTCTAATCTTTTATCTTCATAACTTATTTTGTTAGGGTTAAGATTTATCTCTCGAGTTATAAACTCTCTTTTCTTGTCTTTTTTCATTTTTTCTATTTGATTTATGATTGTATTTGTTCTATTAGTTAGATTTTTAATTCTTTTTTCTGTCAATGAGTAAGTTGCCCAATCCATAGACCGAATTTCAATAGACGATTCGGGAATAATTTTATTATGTATTATCGAATTTGTTTCTTTTTTAGTTTCACTCAATTCATATATTCCTAGTTTTTTCAATCCAAATAATATAATTTGGTTTCTTTTTGAAAATTCTTTTATTATTTTTTTTAGAAATATAATGCTTTTGAGGACCCATTTTTTTGTTTCTTTTGCTACATTTATAAATGTAGCATTTATAAAAAATTTTGTTCTTTCTTTTAAAACTCTTAGAACTAAAAAACATTTTTTTTTTAATTTTAATTTTTTTTTTTCGAATTCTTTAAAAATGGGTTCAAAAAGGGAAAGTTGTTTTCGGGGAGAACCAAAAGGCAGTTCAGCTTCCGTTCCCAAAACTGTTAAAAAACAAAAATCATTTTTTTGTCCTTTCCCTTTCTTTTTAATTGGATCTTTATGAGGGGATCGTAACTTAGATCTGTGCCAAGGTTTCAGACGAAAAGGAAATAGTATCTTTATCTGAATACCGTCTGTTAACCATTTTTTCGGAAATTCTTTTTCGGATAATTGAACGCCATTATAGGTGCATTTAACATGGATTTCTTTATTCAAATCCTTTAAATCCTCGGACCATTCGGGAAATTGAAATAATAATATACGAACAATATTTTTAGCTATTATTAATGAAGGTAATAGAATATATTTTCTAAAAATTGATTGGATTACTAATAAAAAACCTCTTATTACTTGAGCAAAGAAAAAGCTATCCCAAGCTTCTGCTATTTCTATACGAATTTTTTTATCTCTTTTGTATTTTTCGTTTTTGTCCTCCTCTTTTTTCTCACTTTCTTTTGTCTTTTCCTTTGTATAATCCGAAATTTTTAATTCCTTATTTTTCCAATTTAAAAAAATGATTTTCATCAGCTCGGGAATATCAAAATAAAAAAAAGGGGGTTTGTCTAGTCTATCCAAAAAAAGAGGGGAGTGCACATTTGCTTGAAACAGTTCCCAAATAATCGTTTTACGTCTTTGAGCCCGCACAGAGCCCTTTATTATATCTCGACGAAAATCCGATTGTTGTGAATAACGTATCAAAGCCAACTCTTCAGCTTCATCAGGATTATTAGTCTCTTTGTTATTAGTATAAGGATCGGTATTCTCCGGAATATCGGTAAAAATCACGACACGTTTGGCTTTTCTTGAACGAATTAGATAATTCGTTGGCCCATTTTTGTCATTTTCTACTTCCTGTTGTTCTAATTCGTCGATTAATTTGTATGACCATCGAGGAACTTTTTTATTGATTTCTTTTATTCCAATATATTTTTTTCTAATTGTTTTATCCCCAGGATCAGTTATAATTGCATCGAATAAAAATTTTAAAATTTTTATTCGATCTTCCGAATCAATTCTTACTTGTTTGTTTTCCTTAAATGAATAAAGTCCTTTTAAATTGAAATTTGATGTTGATTTTCCTGCAAACTTACTAATTATGTTCAAGAAATAAATAATTTCTGTTGATAATGATTTTCGATCAAATAGATTGACTTTCCGGTCAAATTCTGTGTAATTGGTAGTAAGAAGGATTCCATGAATTTTATTTATCCAAATTGTCTCTATGTAATGTTTTACAGAAGTTTTTATGATTGAGAATAAAAAAATATTTTTGATTTGTCCGCGATAGGGTCCGTTCAAGAAAGGATCATACATCGTAGGTAAATATTCTTTTTTAGTCTCATTATTACACAATCTAATCCTTTTTTCGATTATATCCAGAGGAATAAATCTCTTATCTAGAATTTCTACTATATTTAAAAATTTGTTGCTTATGTTGTTCCTTTTTTGTTCATTGGTATAATTCCAATAATTATGCAGTTCATTGTAGTAAATTTTTTCTATTGTAAACAAAGACATTTTTCTTTGTATCATTTTCAAAAAAGTTGATAAACTCGGTGGATACGTAAAAGATATCCTTTCTTTTCCATCACATAAACATGTATGAAAAAAATATTGTGACATTTCATTTTTTACATACATGTCAACTCGATTATTTTTTATATATCGAAATGGGCGATTCCATCGTTTATAGTTGAAAAGAGTAGTAACAAGAGGTTTTTCAAACCAGAATATTTCTTTATCCTTTTTATCTTTAAATATTTCTAACTTCGAATTTTCTTGATTCCCATCTAGATAAGAAGTTTCATAAATGGGTCTATTTTTATAGCGTGTCTCTTTAAAGTGGAATTCATCCTTTGTTTTTTCCTTTCCATTCATTCGGATCTCTTCCGTTTCATCAATTTTGTCCGGATCCTCCTTTTCTTCCGAAAAAAGAGAAGGAGAAGGATCTTCTTCGGTGGATTCCTCTTGTTCCTGTTTAGTCCCCTTCGTTTCGGAAGTTGTTTCTATTTCTACATCTGTTTCTTC